AATAAGATGCCTGAAGTTTTAAGGACTATTTTGATAGAATAGAATATGTATTTTATACTCTTGTTACATAATATGGAATTAAACCAAAACTTTAAAGATCAAAACTTTAAGTGCATCATTACACTATTATATATTTATAGTAAGGTAAGCTAAATTCTAAGCTAATAGGTTCATACCCTGTAAATAGAAGACAATTTCTCCTTCCTAAATTCATAAAACTAAAACTGTGTTTATCATTATAATAATATTTGGTACTTTAATTACGATATGTTCAAATAGATGAATAAGAATATGAATAGGGTTAGAAATAAATTTATTATCATTTATTCCACTAATAAAAAAAAAAAGAAAAAAAAACGCAGAAGCTATGATAATTTACTTTATAGTACAAAGAATTAGAAGAACTATTTTAATATTTTCAATTATTATAAAATCAATCTATCCTACACCAAACATAACCTTTTCTATTATAATAATATTAAGATTATTAACAAAAATAGGAGCTGCCCCCTTTCATATATGAGTACCTAAAGTAATAAAAATATCTGAATGGGATATTAATATTATTTTAATAACTTGACAAAAGTTGGGACCAATAATTATAATTAGAAATATTCAAATAAGAGATAATCTCTTATCAATTATAATTATAATATCAATTGTAGTGGGAGCAATAGGAGGATTAAATCAAACTTCTTTAAAAAAAATCATAGCATTTTCCTCAATTAATCATTTAGGTTGAATATTATCAATAATTAAAATCCAAAATAACTGAATAATATATTTAATAATTTATAGTATTATAGTTATATCAACATGTACTATATTTCATAAATATAATATATTATATTTAACACAAATTAATATGATAAATTTATCTTATTCAGAAAAAATTTCATATTCTTCATCAATATTGAGATTAGGAGGACTACCACCATTTATTGGATTTTTACCAAAATGAATTAGAATTCAAACTTTAATTATAAATGAATCATATATTATTATATTATTCATAATAATATTTAGAATTATCACATTATTTTACTATATACGAACAATATCAATGATTATTATAAATCATTCAACAATTAATAAATGAATTTATGTAAAATCAAGAACAAAAATTATAAATATAACATTAATTATTAATTTTAGATTACCATTAGTATTCATATTAAATATATTATAATAATTTACTTTTACTTATTTTATAAAGCTTTAAGTTAAAGTAAACTATTAACCTTCAAAGTTAAATATATATTTATATATAAGCTTTAAGGTAATTATCACCTAACCTTAGATTTGCAATCTAACATCATAATTTTTGACTATAAAGCTTAATAAAATATTGGTAAAGGGTAATTACACCATAAATAAATTTACAATTTATTGCCTAAAATTCAGCCACTTTACCAAATTTTTGAATAAATGAATATATTCTACAAACCACAAGGATATCGGAACATTATATTTTATATTTGGAATATGAGCAGGAATAATTGGAACCGCAATAAGATGAATTATTCGAATTGAATTAGGACAACCAGGAAAATTTATTGGAGATGACCAAATTTATAACGTAATTGTTACAGCCCATGCATTTGTAATAATCTTTTTCATAGTTATACCTATCATAATTGGAGGTTTTGGAAACTGATTAATTCCATTAATAATTGGAGCACCAGATATAGCATTTCCCCGAATAAATAACATAAGATTTTGATTATTACCCCCATCAATTCTATTACTAATAACAAGTAGAATAGTAGAAATAGGAGCAGGAACCGGATGAACAGTATATCCACCCCTATCAAGAAATATTTCACATAGAGGAGCATCAGTTGACTTAGCAATTTTCTCATTACATTTAGCAGGAATCTCATCAATCCTAGGAGCAGTAAATTTTATCTCAACTATTATTAATATACGACCAGTAGGAATAACATTAGAACGAACACCATTATTTGTATGATCAGTGGGAATTACAGCATTACTGTTACTATTATCATTACCAGTTCTAGCCGGAGCTATTACAATATTATTAACAGATCGTAACTTTAATACATCATTTTTTGACCCATCAGGAGGAGGAGACCCTATTTTATATCAACATTTATTTTGATTCTTTGGTCACCCAGAAGTTTATATTTTAATTTTACCAGGATTTGGATTAATTTCCCATATTATTAGACAAGAAAGAGGTAAAATAGAATCATTTGGATCATTAGGAATAATTTATGCAATAATAACCATTGGATTATTAGGGTTCATTGTATGGGCACATCATATATTCACAGTGGGAATAGATGTAGACACTCGTGCATATTTTACATCAGCAACAATAATTATTGCCGTACCAACAGGAATTAAAATCTTTAGATGATTAGCTACAATACATGGTACAAAAATAAATTTTTCACCAGCAATATTATGAGCATTAGGATTTGTATTTCTATTTACAATTGGAGGGTTAACAGGAGTAATTCTAGCTAATTCATCAATTGATATTGTATTACATGATACATATTATGTGGTAGCACATTTCCACTATGTACTTTCTATAGGAGCCGTATTTGCTATTATAGGAAGTTTTATTCAATGATATCCACTATTTACGGGAATAACAATAAAACCAAAATGATTAAAAATCCAATTCTTCACAATATTTTTAGGAGTTAATATTACATTTTTTCCTCAACATTTCCTAGGATTAATAGGAATACCTCGACGGTATTCAGATTATCCTGATATATATACAGGATGAAATATAATTTCATCAATTGGATCAACCATATCAGTAATAAGAATTTTAATATTCTTGATAATTTTATGAGAAAGATTTATATCAAAACGAACAGTGATATTTCCAGAAAATATAACATCAAGAATTGAATGAATACAAAAATTACCCCCAGCAGAGCATTCTTATAATGAATTACCAATATTAAATCAATAAAATTCTAATGTGGCAGAATAATGCAATGAATTTAAGATTCATAAATAAAGAATCTTTCTTTCTTTAGAACATAGCAACATGAGGAAACAGAATATTACAAGACGCTAATTCATCAATAATAGAACAATTAAGATTCTTCCATGATCATACAATTATAATTCTTACTATAATTACTGTTATAGTAAGATATATTATATTATCAAGAATAATAAATACATTAATTAATCGATTTTTACTAGAAGGACAAATAATGGAACTTATTTGAACCATATTACCAGCTATTACACTAATATTTATTGCACTCCCATCACTTCGCTTACTATATATAATTGATGAAATTAGCAATCCAATATTAACACTAAAAGTAATTGGACATCAATGATATTGAAGATATGAATATTCAGATTTTAATGATGTGGAATTTGATTCATATATAAAACCATTAAATGAAATTAACAGATCAGAATTTCGACTATTAGATGTAGATAATCGTACTATTTTACCCATAAATTCACAAATCCGTATTCTGATTACAGCTGCAGATGTATTACACTCTTGAGCCATCCCATCACTTGGTATTAAAATTGATGCAGTACCAGGACGACTAAACCAAGGATCAATTAATATTAACCGACCAGGATTAATATACGGTCAATGTTCAGAAATCTGTGGAGCTAATCACTCATTTATACCTATTGTTATTGAAAGAATCAAAATAAGAAATTTCATTAAATGAATAAATTCAGTATCATTAAGTGGCTGAAGTTTTATAAGCATTGGTCTCTTAAACCAAAACATAGTAAATTAAAAATACTCTTAATGAAAGAAATTAGTTTTAAATGTAAAACATTAACTTGTCAAGTTAAAAATATTATATTAATATTTCTTATATACCTCAAATATCATATATATGATGAGAATATTTATTTATTATATTCATTATATTAATAATTTTAATAAAAATTTGCATCTACCACAACCCAAATATTAAATGGAACTATTTGATTAATAAACCTAGTTATATTAAACAATTAAATTGAAAATGATAACTAATTTATTTAGAACATTTGATCCAGCAACAAGAATTAAAATTTCAATAAATTGAATAAGAACATTCATTGGAATTATAATATTTCCAATAATATATTGAACATTACCAAATCGAATTATAATATTAACATCTAAAATTAATATAAAACTCCATGAGGAAATAAAAATATTATTAGGATCATCAAACGGAAATACATTAATAATAATTTCCATATTTATATTCATTTTTTACAATAATATTATAGGATTATTACCATATGTATTTACTAGATCAAGACACTTAGTATTCTCAATAACACTAGCAATACCTATATGAATTAGAATTATAATATTTGGATGAATTAATCACACAAATCACATATTTGCTCACCTAGTTCCCTCAGGAACTCCACCAGCCTTAATACCCTTCATAGTAATTATTGAAACTATTAGAAATGTGATACGACCAGGAAGATTAGCTGTACGATTAACAGCTAATATAATTGCTGGACACTTATTAATAAGATTATTAGGAAATAACTCAGTATCAATTAATAGCTTTATTCTACCAATTATTATATTAATCCAAATAAGATTAATAATATTTGAAATAGCAGTAGCCATCATTCAAGCATATGTATTTTCAGTATTAAGAACACTTTACACTAGAGAAGTAATATATGAAAACACAATGAAATCATCCATATCACTTAGTAGATTATAGACCATGACCAATCTCTGGGTCAATTGGAGCAATAACAACATCTACAGGAATAGTATTATGATTTAGAAGTAACAAAACCTATTTATTATTAATAGGGATAATTATTTTAGTATTAACAGTAATGCAATGATGACGAGATATTATTCGAGAATCAACATTTCAAGGAAAACATACAAGAAAAGTAACAAATGGATTAAAAATTGGAATAATCTTATTTATTATTTCTGAAGTATTCTTCTTTATATCATTTTTCTGAAGATTCTTTCATAGAAGACTATCACCAACTGTGGAATTAGGAATAATATGACCGCCAAAAGGAATTATTGTTTTTAACCCTATAGAAATCCCATTACTCAATACAATAATTTTATTATCATCAGGAATTTCAGTAACATGGGCTCATCATAGACTTATAGAAAATCAAAATAAACAAGTAACATTCAGATTAATAATTACAGTAATATTAGGAATATACTTTTCTATTATACAAATATATGAATATTTAGAATCAAGATTTTGCATTAGAGATTCAATTTATGGATCATGCTTCTTTATAGCAACTGGATTTCATGGAATCCATGTAATTATTGGTACAATATTTCTCTTAGTGTCATTAATTCGACATATCAAAAAACACTTCTCCAAAAGACACCATTTAGGATTTGAAATAGCAGCATGATACTGACACTTTGTTGATGTAGTATGATTATTCCTTTATATTTCAATTTACTGATGAGGTAGATATCCTTTTAGTATAAAAATTATAATTGACTTCCAATCAATTGATCTATTTGATTATAATAGAAAGGATAATTATACTAGTAATAGCATCAACTATTATAACAATAATTATAGCTTTAGCTATAATATTATTATGTAAGATAGTAAATAAATCTTCAATTCAAAATCGAGAAAAAATATCCCCATTTGAATGTGGATTTAACCCAAAGAAATCAGCCCGTACCCCATTCTCTATCCAATTCTTTCTATTAGCAGTTTTATTTCTAATTTTTGATATCGAAATTGCTATTATTTTACCAGTAGTTATTACTATAAAGTTATCAATAACAAGAAAATGAATCTTTACAGTAATATTATTTATTACACTATTAATTCTAGGTTTATATCATGAATGAAAAAATGGAATATTAGAATGAACAGCATGGGACTGTAGTTAATTATTAACATTTAATTTGCAATTAAAAAATATTAATTTATTTTAATCTGTCTCAATATAGATATTGAAGTAAAATTTTACATTTAGTTTCGACCTAAAATTAGGATATTAATATCCCTTGTCTAATTAATTGAAGCCAAAACAGAGGCCCTTCATTGTTAATGAATTAACTGATTAAATTTTAATCCAATTAAAAGGGAATGAAGAACTAAAAGAAGCTGCTAACTATCTTTTAAAGCGGTTTAATTCCGTTTATCCCTTTAATAACATAATTTATATAGTTTAATGATTTAAAACCTTTCATTTTCAATGAAAAAATAAGATTATAATCTTTATAAATATTTAAGAAGTTGTACTTATCATAATATCTTCAATATTAAGCTTTAAAACTTTTAAGCTACTTAAATAATTAAATAAAACAACTAAAAATATAAATCAAAATAAAAAACCTAATAAATAAAACTGTAAATTATTATTATGAAAAGATAAAAAGAATTTACTTAGATAAGATAAGAAAGATAAGGGAGATATAGAAATTAAATATTCACATCAACCCCCATCAATTAAATTTACATAACTTTTAGAGAGATTTAATATTGAAATAGAACTAAAAGTTCTAAAATTAATTATAAATCATATTGAACCAAAATAATTATAAATTAATAAATTAATATAATCTAAATTTAATGTCCTCAATTTCAAATTAGAAAATTCATAACCCAATAAAGAACCAATAATAATAAAAATTATAGGTATTAATTTACATTCTAAAGGGAATAAACTTAATAAAAAATTAGGTAAAATTAATCAATTAAAAATAAAGCCAAAAACAATTGATATAAATGTCAAAATTACCATTGAAATTATTATATCCTGAGATTCATGATAACACTGACAAGAATAAAGACCACTCTTAAATCTTACACAATAATAAATTAAACGAAATCTATAACAAGCAGTTAAACCCACTGAAAGAAAAAAAATTAAATAAATAAAGAAATTGAAATAATTTGAAACTATATATTCCAAAATTAGATCCCTTCTATAAAAACCCGAAAGAAAAGGAAACCCACATAATGATAAATTAGAAATACAAAAACATGAACAAGTAAAAGGTAAATAATTAATAACAAAACCTATATGACGAATATCTTGGGAATCAGATATTCTATGAATAATTAAACCAGCACATAAAAATAATAAAGCCTTAAAAAAAGCATGAGAAAGAAGATGAAAATAAGCCAAATTAGGATATCCTATAAACAAAATTCTTATTATTATACCCAACTGTCTTAAAGTAGAAAGAGCAATAATCTTTTTCAAATCAAATTCAAAATTAGCTCCAAGACCCGATATAAATATAGTTAAACAAGAAAATAAAAGAAAATAAGATAAATCCATAAATATTAATAAATTATAAAAGCGAATTAATAAGTAAACACCAGCAGTTACCAAAGTAGAAGAATGAACAAGAGCAGAAACAGGTGTAGGTGCAGCTATTGCCGCAGGTAACCAAGAAGAAAAAGGAATTTGCGCACTTTTAGTAAAAGCAGCCAATAATAACAAATAACCAATTCAGTTAAAATAATCAACAGAATAATAAAAACAAAAATAATAATTATACCCACCCATATTTAAAAGTCAAGAAATAGAAACAAGAATAGCAACATCACCAATACGATTAATCAAAATAGTTAATATACCAGCATTATATGACTTTATATTTTGAAAATAAACTACTAAACAATAAGAAACTAAACCTAACCCGTCTCAACCAAGTAAAATACTAACTAAATTAGGACTAATAATTAAAAGCATCATTGAAACAATAAATAATAAAACTAATAACAAAAAACGAAATTTAAAAATATCATGAAATATATAAGATCTTCTATAAAAAATTACTATTGAAGAAATATACAAAACACAACCCATAAAAATTAAAGATATACAATCAAAAATTAATGTTATATAAATAGATACTGAGTTTAAAGTATAAATTTCTCAATCAAAAAAAATTGAATAATTATCACAAATAAAAATTAACCCGATAAATAAAAAAATAGAACCAAAAATAAACAAAAATAATCTTCAAAGTTTATAAAAACAAAAATAAGATATGGGCCTAAAGTAGAATCACTACACCTATAATATCACAAATTATAATTCTATATTTAAAATATTTAAACCCTATAAAAATATAGTAAAAGAATCAAAATTTACAATTAATAAATTTAATGGAAGTCAATGAAAAATAACTAATAAATATTCACGCATAGTAATAGGAGATAAAATAATAAAACCCTTATAAAAAAATCCATGATTAACCAAAGAATATAAATAAATTCTATAACAGCAAGAACAAAAAGAAGCTAATATAAGTAAAATGAAAAATAAATAATTTCAACCCATTAAACTATTAATAATATAAATTTCACCTAATAAATTTAAAGAAGGAGGAGCAGCCATATTATTAGAACATAAAAGAAATAAAAAAATTGAAAAACTAGGGAAAAAAGTTATTAAGCCCCTATTAATATATAATCTACGACTTAAAGTACGCTCATATAAAATATTTGCTAAACAAAAAAGAGCAGAAGAACAAAAAGCATGTCCTAAAATAAGAATAAAAGATCCAATAAAACCATAATAATTACATGTTATAATACCTAAAATTACTAAACCTATATGAGCAACTGAAGAATAAGCAATTAAAGATTTAATATCAACCTGACACAAACATAATAAACCAATCACAAAAGATGAAAATAAGCCTAATATTAAAAATATATAATTGTATAAAACAAAATAATCATAACCAAAAATAAAAACACGATATAAACCATAACCACCTAACTTCAATAAGACAGCAGCCAAAATCATAGAACCAGAAATAGGAGCCTCAACATGAGCTTTAGGCAATCAAAAATGAACAAATATCATAGGAATCCTAACAAGAAAAGCAAAAATTAAAGAAATATATAAATAAAAATTCAAACACAAATTAATTATTATAAAATTTAAAGTAAACGAAAATCTAAAAACATAAAACAAAGAAATAAGTAAAGGCAAAGAAGCAAATAAGGTATAAAACAATAAATAATAACTAGCAATTAAACGTTCAGGCTGATATCCCCACCCAAAGATCAAAAAAAGGGTGGGAATAATTGACACTTCAAAACATAAATAAAATAAGAATAAATTATCAACACTAAAAGCAAAAATTAAAGAAATATATAAAAATAAAATTGTAAATAAAAATTCCGAAACATAATTATTAGTTGTATAAACATTATATCTAGCTAGAATTATTAAAAAAATAATCCAACTTGTTAAACTAATAAGTCTATATGAAATTAAATCAACACTAAAATAACCTGAAATTATATAAAAATAATTATAATTTATGCATAAATATATAAACAAAAATGATAAAATTATTAAAAAATATATTAAAATTCAAAAACTTGAAAAAATCGGAATCAAAAACAAACAAAATAAAATATACTTTATCATGATAAAATTGAAACACTTGATAAATAATCATTACCAACTGTACGAACAAAATTTACTAAAATTGATAATCCTAAAGCACCTTCACAAACAGAAAATACCAAAAAGATAATAGTAAAATATATCTCATAACCATGAAGTATTAAAAAATAAAATAAAACTATATAAACAGAAAGAACTATAAATTCTAAGCTTAATAAAGTTAATAAAATATGCTTATAATTAAAACAAAACACAAAAGCACCACAAAATATAAAAAATAAAAATATATTAAAAATTCTTAAAATAAGTTTTAATAGTTTAAGTAAAATTAAGAATTTGTAATTCTTAGATGGTAATATTAACCTTAAAACTTCAGTAAAAAGCACAATTTTATGCTTATCATCAATCCCCAAAATTAACATTTTTATAAACTATTTACTGGTTGATATATTTTATACTTTCATTAATAATCTCAATTGCAATAATAATAATATTTATAAAACATCCTTTAAGAATAGGATTCCTATTAATTATACAAACATTAATTGTAGCAATAATTACTGGAATAATTATAAAATCATTCCTTTTATCTTATATCATTATAATCATTATATTAAGAGGTGCACTTGTATTATTCATTTATATAGCTAGAGTAGCATCAAATGAAAAATTCCAAACATCAATAAAAATATTTATAATATTTATATTAACATGAATAATTAGTTATTTATTAACTAATAAAGTTAGATTAATTATAAATTACAGTAATTTAATTGAAATAAAATCATTATCAAAATTATTTAATAATTTATCAATATATATAACAATTATAATAATACTATATTTATTATTTACTATAGTTACAGTATCTAGTATTGCTAGTAATAATGAAGGACCTTTACGCATAAAAAAATATGAATAAACCAATACGAAAAATACACCCAATATTAAAAATTATTAATAAATCATTGATTGATTTACCCACACCATCATCAATTACATTATGATGAAATTTTGGATCACTATTAGGATTATGTTTAATAATTCAATTAATTAGTGGGATTTTTCTAGCTATACATTATACAGCAAATATTGAAATAGCATTTAATAGTGTGATCCATATTTGTCGAGATGTAAACAATGGTTGATTAATCCGATATACACATGCAAATGGTGCATCAATATTTTTTCTATGTTTATATATACATATTGGACGAGGATTATATTATGGATCTTATAAATTAATAATAACATGAACAGTAGGAGTTACATTATTATTATTAATTATAGGAACAGCATTTTTAGGATATGTTTTACCATGAGGACAAATATCATTATGGGGAGCAACAGTAATTACTAATTTATTATCAGCAATTCCATATTTAGGAAATACATTAGTAAAATGATTATGAGGGGGATTCTCAGTAGACAACGCCACTTTAACACGATTTTTCACCCTTCATTTCCTCTTACCATTTATTGTATCAGCAATAGTAATATTACACTTATTATTTTTACACCAAACAGGTAGAAATAATCCTATAGGATTAAACAGAAATTATGAAAAATCACCATTTCATCCATACTTTTCTATCAAAGATTTAATAGGAATAATAATTATGTTATTCTTATTTTCTATATTAGTATTAATAGAACCACGAACTTTAGGAGACCCAGAAAACTTTATACCAGCAAACCCATTAGTTACTCCAGTTCATATTCAACCAGAGTGATATTTCCTATTTGCTTATGCAATCTTACGATCAATTCCTAATAAATTAGGGGGAGTAATTGCTATAGTAATATCAATTATTATTATTATTTTACCCATATTTATTAATAAAAGTAAATTTCAAGGATATAGATTTTATCCTTTAAATAAGTTTATATTCTGAAGATTTACAACAACAATTATTATATTAACATGAATTGGATCACAACCCGCAGAAGAACCATATATTATAATAGGACAATTAATTACTGTAATATACTTTTCATACTTTTTAATATCACCCTTAATAACAAATATATGAGATAAGATAATTAAATAGTCAATAAGTTTTAAGCAAACTTATACTTTGAAAGTATAGAATGAAAGTTAAATTCTTTCATTGACTTTTAACACTTAAATTAATGAATTTAATCATTTAATATTAAACATAATAAACCAAAGAATAATAAGAAATAATTTAAAGATAAGGGTAAAAACAATTTTCAAGTTAAAGATATTAATTTATCATAACGAAAACGTGGTAAAACTCCCCGAACCCAAATAAATCAAAAAATAATTATAACAACCTTTATATAAAATATTAAAGATAAAATATCACAACCCAAAAATATAACTACTGTTATCATTCTCATAAAAATAATATTTATATATTCAGATAAAAAAATAAAAGCAAAACCACCTCTTCTATATTCAACATTAAATCCTCTAACTAATTCTCTTTCACCCTCAGCAAAATCAAAAGGGGCACGATTAGTTTCAGCTAAACAAGAAGATAATCAACAAAAAAATATAGGTATAGAAAAAATTATAAATCAAATAAACTTTTGATAAAACATAAATCTTAATAAATTAAAACTAAATACAAATAAAATAAAACAAATTATAATTATTGATATTCTAATTTCATAAGAAATAGTTTGAGCAACAGAACGAAGACTACCTAAAAGAGAATAATTAGAATTAGAAGATCATCCAGACAATATAACACCATAAACCCCAACCCCTGTACAGCATATAAAAAACAAAATACCATAACTAAAATTATAAACATTAATTAATATAGGGTATAATATTCATATTATAAAAGAAATAATAAGTATAAAAACAGGAGAAAAATAATAAATAATAAAATTAGATTTATATAGATAAGATTGTTCCTTAAAAAATAATTTAATACCATCGGAAAAAGGTTGTAAAAGACCTAAAAATCCCACCCTATTAGGACCCTTACGAATTTGAATATAACCAAGGACTTTACGTTCAAGCAAAGTAACATAAGCAACAGAAATTAAAATAAAAACCAAAATGATTAAATAAGATAAAATAAACATTACTATTTGTAAATAAAATTACATAAATAAATTCTAAATTTACTGCACTAATCTGCCAAAATAGTATATTAATTATTAATCAATATCAAACATAATTTTATGTTATACTTGGTCCTTTCGTACTAAAGTATAATTATTATTAATTATAGATAGAAACCGACCTGGCTCACGCCGGTCTGAACTCAGATCATGTAAAAAATTAAAGGTCGAACAGACCCAGTAAATTGAGCTGCTACACTACAAAACTAATTTTAATCCAACATCGAGGTCGCAAACTCCTTCATCGATATGAACTCTCCAAAAGAATTACGCTGTTATCCCTAAGGTAAATTAATCTTTTTATCAATAATAAAGGATCATTAAAAATATAAATAAATAATTTAAATAATTGTGAGTTAAATAAATCTCAATGTCACCCCAACAAAACTGGAATATAATGGAACTATTTGATTAAGTAGAATAATAAATTCCATATAAACTAGTAAATTTCTATAGGGTCTTCTCGTCCCATAAATAAATTTTTAGCCTTTTAACTAAAAAGTTAAATTCAATATTTTATATAAAGAAAGCCGAAACTTCATCAATCCATTCATACAAGCCTCCAATTAAGAGACAAATGATTATGCTACCTTTGCACAGTCAAAATACTGCGGCCATTTAATTAATAAATATAATCATTGAGCAGGAGCGACCTGAAATAAATCAATCAACAGGACATGTTTTTGATAAACAGGTGAGATTCAAATTTGCCGAATTACTATATATAAAATTAAAAAATTACTAATTTTAACATTAATACTTAAAATTTAAACATTAATTTTAAAATCTTGATAAAAAATTAAGTTAACAAATAAAATAAATAAAACATATTAAAAATAATTATAACAAAATAAATATTGGCCATTATTAAACCTATACAATTTAATAAATTACGATATGTAAGTATATATAACTATAAAACAAATAAAGAGCTTATCCCCCTTAATCTTAGATTATAATATAAATATAAATAAAAGAATAAATTTAATATTAATAATCCTGAATTAAATTCACATATCAAGAAACCAGATATAATTATAATTGCATAGAATATATCCCCCAACTAATTCTTATTAATATTTTTGATATAATAAATAACAGAATATTAGGTATCTCTTATAAATTCGGGAAAAATATAATTATATATAATAAATTGTTAAACCCTGATACAAAAGGTACAAAAATATAATTCTACTTTTAAAACCTAATAAAATTTTACCCTCACAGATAAATTAACTATAAATATATAAATAATAAACTTCAACAAAATTTACTATAAAATAAATGTTATTTCATAAAAATAAATAAACAATAATTATTAAAATATTAAATTAAGTAGGAAATCAAGTCAATTTGAATTGCACAAATATATCATTAATGTAAATAATAATAGATCCTAGATAATAACTTGTTAATAATTCCAGGTCCACCTTCCGATAGACCTACTTTGTTACGACTTATCTCATTTTAATAATGAGAGCGACGGGCGATGTGTACTTAATAAAGAGCCAATATCACAAATAATATATAATAAAATGTTACAATCAAATCCTATTTCATTAAATCAATACATATAAAATTAATTCCAAAATTCATAAATTAATGTAACCCATCTTAAACCTTAAGTATAGCTGCACCTTGACCTGATATATATTTAAATACATAAATGTAAGAAAATATAAATAATTTTTCCTAATAGAACATTCTAAAACAGAGATATACAAACCATAAAACTAAGGTAAAATTTAACGTGGATTATCAATTACAGGACAGGTTCCTCTGAAAAGATATAATTACCGTCAAATCCTTTTACTTTTAAAGACCATAAACTATTAATAATATAATAATATAAATTTACATTCTCAATAATAGGGTATCTAATCCTAGTCTAAACCAAGAATTTCATATAATTAAACAAACACCAGCTACATTAATAATATTTAATAAAATTTCACCTAATATCAAAACAAAATAAGTAACCAATAAATATAAATACAATTTGTATTAAATATATTATATCAAAAAAATTAACTTTAACTAATTGTATAACCGCAGTTGCTGGCACAATTTTAACTAGTTATTTTAAGAATTAAATAAATCAAAAAACATTTTATATATAAAATCAAAAACTGCGAATAAATTACGATAATTATAACAATCATTTAGATTATTAATAATATAACCCACAAAAATTCACATGCAATATATTATCCTAAAGCTAAAAACTAACCAGAATTAAATCTTCTTAAATTATTGTAACTTTATAATTTAGGGCACATATTAAAACATTCCTCCCTATCTCTCTCTATATCCCCTAATTTACCCAGTAACCAACTCAAAACATTCATGTTAATATTCTTATAAGCAACCTATATATACTTACATATCGTAATTTATTCCATATGTACCTTTCCACATCATTAAATCACAACTCAATGGCTCAAGTAATATCGCTATAAATCAATCAATGACACATTTACTTTATAAGTAAATTTATACAATTATATTCTACCATAATAGTTAATTCATCAACAAAGTTCATGATATATTATTATTCTACTTAATCAAATAGTTCCATTATATTCCCCTCACGGATACGGATAGCCTAGCGGCTACTACTGTATAATAAATAACATAGTATATTAAGTTTATTCCCCAAAATAAACTAATAACATAAAATTATTCCTCACAATAGTGTTCTTCTTAAATTATTGTAACTTTATAATTTAGGGCACATATTAAAACATTCCTCCCTATCTCTCTCTATATCCCCTAATTTACCCAGTAACCAACTCAAAACATTCATGTTAATATTCTTTATAAGCAACCTATATATACTTACATGTTCCTAAAATTATAAAGTTATTATATTAATAATTAATAAATTATCCCCCAAATAATGAATTAATTTTATCATAAATATTTAAAATCATAATATATTATAAATTACATGAATTAATTATATCATAAATATTTAAAATCATAATATATTATAAATTACATGAA